TAAGGTTGTGAAGCAAAAACAAAGGGATATGGATAAATGGAGGGGTGAGAGAAAGAAAGAAAAAGAATAGCAATGATATATGATTCCAATATGTATGGTCTATGAACTATCTTATAAAAGGCAATGTAATAAAGCATTAATGTATTCGTCCATAATTAATAAAATAATTAGATTCGATGAATATGAATACAATTTATTTATACGAAAAATCAAAAAGAATAAAGAGCGCCGAGTCAATAAAGACTGAGAAGATTGATTCAGGAACAAATTTTATTAGGAGCTCCATTGCAGAGTTCGGGCCTAGTCATTAATCGAGAAGCGATGGGAACGACAGAACCTGTGACTGAGGAAGATTCCCTTGAAAACGAATCCTAATGATTCATTGGGTGGGATGGCGGAACGAGCCAAGAACCAATTCATTTATTCTGATAGGTCATGGAACGCCCCTACGAATGAAAGGGATGTTGAAAGAGCAAATATTCGCCCGCGAAAGCCTTACTTTACTGGATTGCTAAGTTTTGGGCAATTCAATAAAAAGAAATAAAGGTAAAAATGAAGATTCATTAATTATAAAATGAAATTTCTCATTTTATTTTATTCCTACGTGTATGTGACAGATTATATCTCAAAAAATTCCATGATTCATTATTCATTCAATTCAAAATATATACAATATTATTTAATCGTTTCATTCGCGAGGAGCTGGATGAGAAGAAACTCTCATGTCCAGTTCTGCAGTAGAGATGGCATTGAGAAACAACCATCAACTATAACCCCAAAAGAACCAGATTTCGTAAACAACATAGAGGAAGAATGAAGGGAATATCTTATCGAGGCAATCGAATTTGTTTCGGCGGATACGCCCTTCAGGCACTTGAACCCGCTTGGATCACATCTAGACAAATAGAAGCGGGGCGGCGAGCCATGGCACGATATGCGCGTCGTGGTGGAAAAATATGGGTACGTATATTTCCAGACAAACCTGTTACAGTAAGGCCTACCGAAACACGTATGGGTTCGGGGAAAGGATCTCCCGAATATTGGGTATCCGTCGTTAAACCGGGTCGAATACTTTATGAAATGGGTGGAGTATCAGAAATTGTAGCCAGAGAAGCTATTTCTATAGCTGCGTCCAAAATGCCTATACGAACTCAATTCGTTATTGCGGGATAGGGATATGGAACGAAAGGAAAGGGGCCTTGTGATGAAAAAACCGCAGTTTTTTTTATTTTTGGACCAAAAATCTTTCTTCTTTTTTTCTTCGCCCTTTAGTTATTAGTTAGTTAGCATTGAAAGAAAAAAGAGAAAAATAATAAGAATGATATGATTCAACCTCAGACCTATTTAAATGTAGCGGACAACAGCGGGGCTAGAGAATTAATGTGTATTCGAATCATAGGAGCTAGTAATCGCCGATATGCTCATATTGGTGACGTTATTGTTGCTGTAATCAAAGAAGCAGTTCCCAATATGCCTCTACAAAGATCAGAAGTGATCAGAGCTGTAATTGTACGTACATGTAAAGAACTCAAACGTGACAATGGTATGATAATACAATATGATGACAATGCAGCAGTTGTCATTGATCAAGAAGGAAATCCCAAAGGAACTCGAGTTTTTGGTGCGATCGCTCGGGAATTGAGACAGTTGAATTTTACTAAAATAGTCTCATTAGCTCCTGAGGTATTATAAATAGATTCTAAATAAATACTAATAGATGAAAACATAATAAAACATAAAAAAAGGGAGGTTCATAGTAAGATATCTGAACTGAATTAGATTCCATTAATTAGTAGAATATTCGATTCCATTAATTAGTAGAATGCATTAGTAGATTGTTTCTCACGCATATACCTTTAATAATTCATGAAAAAAAAAGAAAAGAGTAGAGCATGCTGATTATATAAAAACCCGGAGGCACCAATAATTATAGTTCATCATGGGTAGGGACACTATTGCCGAAATAATAACTTCTATACGAAATGCTGACATGGATAAAAAAGGAACGGTTCGAATAGCATCTACAAATATCACTGAAAACATTGTTAAAATACTTCTACGCGAAGGCTTTATCGAAAATGTGAGAAAACATCGAGTACCAGTAAGCAAGAAATATTTCTTGGTTTCAACTCTGCGACATAGAAGGAATAGAAAAGGGCCATATAGAACTGTTTTAAAACGTATCAGCCGACCCGGCCTACGAATCTATTCCAACCATCAACGAATTCCTAGGATTTTAGGAGGAATGGGTATTGTAATTCTTTCGACTTCTCGAGGTATAATGACAGACCGAGAGGCTCGACTAGAAGGAATCGGGGGAGAAATTTTGTTATATATATGGTGATCTTTATGATCTACGAATTGCATCCGTAGGAAAACTTCCTATTCTTTTTTTTGAGAGGAAGGGTTGTCTAATATCACTCCTACTCCATGAGTTGATAATTAAAGGGGTTACCTGGAATGAAAGAACAAAAAAAAATGGATTCATGAAGGTTTCATTACTGAATCACTTTGGTATGTTTCGGGTTCGTAGTGACCTTTCAACATTCTTCTTGTTCGGATACAATCGGAGGTTCAAAATTTCAAGAGACTTCTTTTCTTTTTCTTCGAAGGAGTAGATAAAAAATAAAAATTTAGGAGTAACAAATAACAATGAAAATTAGGGCATCCGTTCGTAAAATTTGTGAAAAATGTCGACTGATCCGTAGGCGGGGACGGATTATAGTAATTTGTTTCAACCCGAGGCATAAACAGAGGCAAGGATAATCTTTTCTTTAAAAAGACTCTCCAAAGGACTCAATACACAAATAAAGGACCCATTTTGACATGAAAATAATATATCTGTATATTTCTGACTCATATTTAGGAGATGATTAAATAAAATATGACAAAAACCATAACAAGAATTGGCTCACGTAGGAATGGGCGCATTAGTTCACGTAAGAATGGACGTCGAATACCAAAAGGGGTTATTCATGTTCAAGCAAGTTTCAACAATACCATTGTAACGATCACAGATATACGAGGTCGGGTTATTTCTTGGTCCTCCGCCGGTACTTGCGGCTTCAGGGGCACAAGAAGAGGGACACCGTTTGCTGCCCAAACCGCAGCCGCAAACGCTATTCGTACAGTCGTAGATCAAGGTATGCAACGAGCCGAAGTTATGATAAAAGGTCCTGGTCTTGGAAGAGATGCAGCATTACGAGCCATTCGTAGAAGTGGTATACTATTAAGTTTTGTCAGAGACGTAACCCCTATGCCACATAATGGGTGTAGGCCTCCTAAAAAAAGGCGTATATAGAAATAAGAATTGAAGTTGATAATTAAACGAATTTCAAGAGAAAGAAATGATTAAATGATCGGATCAAATAATATGACTATGTTTCGAGAAGAAGTAGCAGTATCCACTCAGACACTACAGTGGAAGTGTGTTGAATCAAGAGAAGACAATAAGCGTTTTTATTATGGACGTTTTATTCTGTCTCCGCTTATGAAAGGTCAAGCCGATACAATAGGCATTGCGATGCGAAGGGCTTTGCTTGGAGAAATAGAAGGAACATGTATCACACGCGCAAAATCTGAAAAGATACCACATGAATATTCTACCATAGTAGGTATTGAAGAATCCGTACACGAAATTTTAATTAATTTGAAAGAAATTGTATTGAAAAGTAATCTGTATGGAACTCGCGACGCATCTATTTGCGTCAAGGGTCCTGGATATGTAACTGCTCAAGACATCATCTCACCACCTTCTGTGGAAATCGTTGATACTACACAGCATATAGCTAGCCTGACGGAACCAATTGATTTTTGTATTGGATTACAAATCGAAAGTAATCGAGGATATCGTATGAAAACACCCAATAACGCTGAAGAAGGGAGTTATCCGATAAATGCTGTATTCATGCCTGTTCGAAATGCAAATCATAGTATTCATTCTTATAGTAATGGGAATGAAAAACAAGAGATACTTTTTCTCGAAATATGGACGAATGGAAGTTTAACTCCTAAAGAAGCACTTTATGAAGCCTCCCGTAATTTGATTGATTTATTTATTCCGTTTCTACATGCAGAAGAACAAGATAAAAATATGGAGGACAATCAAAATCAAAATAGGGTTACTTTACCCTTTTTTACTTTTCATGATGGATTGGATAAACGAAGAAAAAAAAAAGAAATCGAATTGAAATGTATTTTTATTGACCAATTAGAATTGCCTTCCAGGACTTATAATTGCCTCAAAAGGTCCAATATACATACATTATTAGACCTTTTGAATAAGAGCCAAGAAGATCTTCTGAAAATTGAACATTTTCGCCTAGAAGATGTAAAACAGATATTGGTCATTATACAAAAACATTTCGTAATTGATTATTGATTTACCTAAGAATAAGTTTTTTTTGTTGAAGTCCATTGGAATGATTTCATCCTTTTTTATTTGCTAAAATTTATTCAGCACAATCCTTATATTGAAAAGAAATTCAGAATTAACTGGAATAAACGTATCCTTCTAGGGAAGATTTACTTCCCTAGAAGGATACGTTGTGATATTTTATTTCACGGTGAAATCAATTTGAAAAAGACCTAAAGTTAGAGATTTATCAATAGGTAATGTTGCTCCAATACCCAACCAAAGAGCTACTGCGGTACCAATCAAAAAGACAGTTGTAGCCACTGGACGACGAAACGGATTTTGGAATTTATTAACATTCTCCAAAAAGGGTACTGTTAATAATCCTGCCGGTACTGAAACCATTAAAAGAACTCCCAATAACTTATTGGGTACTGTACGAAGTATTTGAAATACAGGAAAGAAGTACCATTCAGGTAATATTTCCAAAGGAGTTGCGAATGGATCCGCCGGTTCGCCAATCATTGACGGTTCTAGAACCGCCAAACCTACATTACATGCAATAGTGCCCAGAATTACTACTGGAAAAATATATAAAAGATCATTTGGCCATGCGGGTTCGCCGTAATAATTATGCCCCATCCCTTTCGCCAATTTCGCTCTTAATACAGGATCATTCAAGTCAGGTTTCTTTGTTATTGGGATAGGTGAATTCTTATGGATCCATCCCCCGAAGGAACCGGACATGATAATTTTTCATCATCCGGCTCGAGCAAGAAAAATATATATATATCCATATAAAATCGATATGTCATTCATATCAACAAATATATGACTCCATGTAAAAGTAAAAAAAAAAAAATTGACCGGATTCCATTTTCCGGAGTTGCAACTAGACATTGCAAAAAATTCAGTTTTTACAATTACATACAGGTAAATGCTCAATACCCACGTAGGCTTACAAATTTGATTATAATCAAGTGCTTTTTGGGTCGTCTCGTGCCTTGCAATTGGTCTTTATTCCCCAAAATCTCTCAACTCGTCTTACATACAAAAGATTTACTTGTTACTAATAGAGTCTAGCCTCTGTTTTTCTTTAGATCCTTTGTTTCACTCCGATAGTATGATAGGTCGAAGAATCAATGCAGTGGAAATGAATACATTTCCATACTATTAAGTAAGTGTAAATTAAGTGGAATAGATAGAAATCCGAATTATATCACTTACTTATTTTACTGGATCTTACGGAGCCAATTCATGCGCGACTCAAATCGGGTCTGGTCTGATCATAGAAAAAATTCTCCTCAAGCAAACCAGCCTATCCTATGTATGGGGCTTACGTGGTGGTTGGAACAGAGACACATTTGGTTGTAAATTCCAATGTGGCGGATCATATATCCGCGCGAGCCAATCAATAGTTCAAGTCACACACTCCCATAATCCATATTCTCTTCGGAGAATCCACTTCAACTATTCGTATCAAACAAATAAAATAATACAGATAGTTGAAAGGAAATATCCAAACACATGTCTTATTCTTTTCAATAACCCATATTTGTAGCAATAAAATACTATTGTTTTGTTTGTTCCTTCCCAAAATAGAATATGATAGACTCAAAATATCTATATGCCCTCTCTATAAAGGACCAGAAATACCTTGCTTACGAATCATTGGGAAGTGCATTAACATAAATACAGCAGTAAGAAGGGGTAATACAAAAGTGTGTAAACTATAAAAACGGGTCAAAGTTGATTGACCCACACTAGCACTTCCGCGCAATAACTCGACTAAGGGGGCTCCTATTACAGGAATAGCATCAGGTACACCTGTTACAATTTTGACTGCCCAATAACCGATTTGGTCCCAAGGTAAGGAATAACCAGTTACACCAAAAGATGCGGTCAATACAGCCAGAACCACACCCGTAACCCAAGTTAATTCGCGAGGTTTTTTAAACCCACCAGTCAGATACACACGAAATACGTGCAAGATCATCATTAGGACCATCATACTTGCCGACCATCTATGAACTGATCGAATTAACCAACCAAAGTTGGCTTCAGTCATTATGTATTGAACAGAAGCAAAGGCCTCGGTAACGGTCGGACGATAATAAAAAGTCATGGCAAATCCCGTGGCTACTTGTACTAAAAAACAAGTAAGTGTAATTCCCCCTAGACAATAAAATATGTTAACATGAGGAGGAACATATTTACTAGTTATATCATCTGCAATCGCCTGAATCTCTAGACGCTCTTCGAACCAATCATATACTTTATTGAGATAGGTAAACCGGGTGAACTCCCCCTCGGAGAACTGTATATGAGAATTTCATCTCGTACAGCTCAAGCAGAAACATCAAAATACTGGTTGTAACGAATATGTAATAGAAATTTTTGAATTTGTTCTTATTCCCCGGATTAAATCTTCTCTGAAGATACGAAGGAAAAAATCCTAAAGCTTTTCTTTGTGATGATAATGCCAAAATATCAAGTCAGCTCATTCGTCTTTATGTTGATAGCACAGGCTTCTTGAATCTTCTTTATCCCTATTTTATCCCTATTTTTTTTTATTTGTATCGAATTCTGAAAAGGTCTTTTTTTTTTATAGGAATTCTCTTGTTGAGACCCTCTGAATCAATTGAAACCTCAGATTCATACTAGAACCACGATGTTGAATAAAGTTCCCAAGCCCAAAGGTTTTCTGAGTAAGAACCATTTGATCATCGCCACTTATTCAACTTATTCATTCAATTAATTTTTGAATAAAAAAAATCAAAATTAGGAATTTTATTTGTCTATTGGTCAAAATAAAAAAATAAACAGAAACATAATTTTTAAGGAAGAAAACCCTTTCGATTTATACTGATAAATCTTTGAAATTTCTTTTTTTTAATCCAGTCGCGAGGTTTAAATAGTAGGTATGAATCATAGTTCAAATATTTCTCGATCTATTTTATATATTCCGTGCTCCAGATAAAAAAATGAATATCCGACGAAGCAGAACTTATCTCTCTCAAGATGACAGACCCATTCTCTGTACTATCAATAGGATCCATTATAACAAGTCACACACTCATATTCCGGAAATACAGAAACAAAGGAATTTCACGATCGAACTGCCAAAATGGCCTAGAAATCTGAGTCCTAAGTAATTCATTTTGGATTGAAAAGCCAGGACTTGATTATTTTTATGGACCTAATTCATTGAAATTCCATCCAGTAAAACGGAAGAATTATAAATCTCCAAAATAATAGATAGGAATACCGCAAATAGAGCCATTGCGACCCCCATCAAAGGGGTAGTTCCCCACCCAGGAGCTACTTTACCATATTCTGAATTCAATGGTTTCAATAAACTCCCTGCATTAGTTCGTCTTGGACCAGATCTAGAACTATCCTCAACGGTTTGTGTAGCCATAAATCCTATTGCATTGGTTGAAATTGGTTGACTTTGTATACTATTCCGTTGTAAATAAAGGATCTTATCATAGATCCGATATTTTGAAATTTGATAATAATGGAAACAGCAACCTTAGTTGCCATCTTTATATCTGGTTTACTTGTAAGTTTTACCGGGTACGCCTTATATACCGCTTTTGGGCAACCCTCTCAACAACTAAGAGATCCATTCGAGGAACACGGGGACTAGTTGAAGTAAAGTAATGAGCCTCCCATATTGGTAGGCTCATTACTTTACTTCCATTTAGACCTTACTTCCATTTAGATAAAGATAATATAAGATAATAAAAAATTATTTCGCCTTTTTAGTCGGAACCTTAGGTGGCTCTCGAAAAAATATTGCGAAAAAAATGATTCCTAGAGTCGAGACTAAGAGGAATGTATAAACCAATGCTTCCATAAATTCGATCGTGGTTTACAATTATAGCTTCCACACCTGTTCATTTGGGATCATTTCCCAGATTAAGAAAGGACAAGAGTCAAAAGTCCAAAAGTCAAAGAAAGGGCGGTGAGTCAAATCAAGATTTCTCTGGTACTTTATGTCAAAGTTAAATAATAAAAATACAATAAAGGCACAAGAGCAGTGTTGTATCAGACGACTTGTCTCTTTGTAGTTGGATCTCCAAGTTTTTGGAATGCTCCAAATTCCACTTGAGCATCCAAATCTGGGTCAATACCAGCAAAAACATCTCTGAACAAGGTTCTAGCACCATGCCAAATATGTCCGAAAAAGAAGAGCAAAGCAAACGAAGCATGTCCAAAAGTGAACCAGCCCCTTGGGCTGCTACGAAAAACACCATCTGATTTCAAAGTAGCACGATCTAATTCAAAAATTTCACCCAATTGAGCACGTCTAGCATATTTTTTCACAGTAGCAGGATCACTATAACTGACTCCATCGAGTTCACCCCCATAGAACTCAACAGTTACTCCTACTTGTTCGACACTATACTTAGATTCTGCCCTTCTAAACGGAACATCAGCTCTTACAATTCCGTCTCCGTCTACCAAAACTACTGGAAATGTTTCAAAAAAAGTAGGCATACGGCGTACAAAAAGCTCACGCCCTTCTTTATCTCTAAAGATGGGATGTCCTAACCATCCAACAGCTATTCCATCCCCATTGTCCATCGAGCCCGCTCTAAATAAACCCCCTTTTGCTGGATTATTGCCAATGTAATCATAAAAAGCTAATTTTTCAGGAATTTTAGACCAAGCTTCTGATAAACTCTTATTTTCGTCTAGTCCGGCACCAACCCTTCGATATATTTCTTGCTGGAAGTAGCCTTGATCCCATTGATAACGAGTGGGACCAAATAATTCGATTGGGGTAGTTGCGGAGCCATACCACATAGTTCCAGCAACAACAAAAGCTGCAAAAAAGACAGCAGCGATACTACTGGAAAGGACAGTTTCAATATTACCCATACGTAATCCTTTGTATAGGCGTTGGGGAGGGCGGACACTAAGGTGGAATAGGCCCGCTAATATGCCCAATGTACCCGCTGCAATATGATGAGAGGCTATTCCTCCCGGAACAAAAGGATCAAAACCTTCTACCCCCCACGCAGGATTTACAGATTGGACTTTTCCGGTTAGTCCATAAGGATCAGACACCCATATTCCAGGACCATACAAGCCTGTTACATGAAATGCACCAAATCCAAAGCAAGCTAATCCTGAAAGAAATAAATGAATTCCAAAGATCTTGGGCAAATCCAAAGAAGGTTTTCCTGTACGTTCATCAGAGAATATTTCTAGATCCCAATATACCCAATGCCAGATAGCCGCCAAGAAGCACAAACCAGAAAACACAATGTGTGCCCCGGCCACACCCTCGTAACTCCAAATACCCGGATTCGTTATAGTCCCCCCTGTGATACTCCAGCCGCCCCACGAATTGGTTATTCCTAAACGAGTCATGAAGGGTATAACGAACATACCCTGTCTCCACATTGGATCAAGAACGGGGTCAGAGGGATCAAAAACGGCTAATTCATATAGAGCCATTGAACCGGCCCAACCAGCAACGAGAGCTGTATGCATTATATGTACAGAAATCAACCGACCGGGATCATTCAATACGACGGTATGAACACGATACCAAGGCAAACCCATGGAAATACCCCTTTATCAAAGAAAAATAGACACTATGTAACTTTATTGCATTTGGAAAAGACTATGATATGGACCTCTCCCTTTCAGTGGATTATTTCGGAAGAAGGGTTCATATTTATTGAATTCCATTTCATTGGGAATAATGGAACAATTCTGTTTATAGGAACAAAGATAAGCAGATCTATTCTATACCCGATAAGTACCAATACGCAATGGGGATTGGTCCCATTTTCTATGAGCGAATGCGTAGATATTTGTTCATCATTCGAAGAGCCCGATCCTTTTGTAAGAATTTTCTCTTATTAATATCAATTTCGTCTTACTATTTCGTAATATCTAGGGATAAAAACATTACGTTTCCACATCAAAGTAAAATATAGTACTTAACCCCCTTTCTTTTAGTTGATGCCTATTGGTGTTCCAAAAGTGCCTTTTCGGAGTCCTGGAGAGGAAGATGCAATTTGGGTTGACGTATAGTGCGACTTGTCAGACATATTGGGTCATATGGGATTTCCCCGTTCTCTCCCCCGATCGAGATACCCTCTGTTTCGCCCAAAAAAGATTGTTTGAACCATCAATAATTAATAATTTGGAGCGTGAAATGCAATTACATTTTAAGGGGATCGAAATCAATATTATCAATTAGCAAAATTTATGGTTGGCTTGGAGGGATCAATCCAATAAAATGAAGTATCCAGGCTCCGTTCAGAAAATACCCAATTGGTAATATATGTATGATTACCACTTGTACCATAAGTGATTACTTGATAGCATATGGGCGATCTCAAACTGCCAATTAATGAAATTTTATTATGACTACATCACGTATTTGTTGTAAAAAAAGCACGAAATGCATTGAAAAAAGTAAAAGTAAGTGGTATTGGGAACATTTGTCCTATATGTGCAAATTGAAATCGGGCGGATCTTTACCCGGAGTAGAACATAAACCTAAAAAAATGGAGGAGGCCCATTCAGGAACAAGAAAATTACATCGTAATTTGGATTAGATTTCGATGAAACAATATATCAATGAGAGGTTAATTAGATAAGTTTAGTGGATTCTTTTATTGTTTACAGAGAGAAAAAATATTTCGAAAAAAAAATCGAAGAAAAAGCCCCTTCATTAGGAGGTGGAAAAGTCCTACTATAAAAAAAAGGAAAGTGGGGTGGAATCAACACATTGATTCTTTTTTTTTTTGAACCGTATGCATCCAAAGGCGCGTGTACGGTTCCTAAGGGATAAAATTTTGTCCTAATCAATCGACTTCATCGAGAAAGATTACTTTTTTTAGGTCAAGAAGTTGATAGCGAGATCTCAAACCAACTAATTGGCCTGATGGTATATCTCAGTATAGAGGATGAGACCAGAGATCTTTATTTGTTTATAAATTCCCCCGGCGGGTGGGTAATACCTGGAGTCGCAATTTATGATACTATGCAATTTGTGCCACCAGATGTGCATACAATATGCATGGGATTAGCCGCTTCAATGGGATCTTTCATCCTGGTCGGAGGAGAAATTACGAAACGTATAGCATTCCCTCACGCTTGGCGCCAATGAGTTTTTTATTTGAGAGAAAAAAGAAGACTATGCCTTCGCGATATTTAATATTAATATAAAATAATAAAATATAAATAAGAATTTGAGGATAATATTTAAGTAATAATAGCATGGCACTTCGAGTTTGATATGAACAAACCATTATTGTTTTTTCATAACATAGAATTGTATATCGGGCGAGTAATATGAGACAAGGACAAGACAAAGGGTATTTATTATTTGATCTTATCTATCTGGGCTTCATTTCAGCGTCACAAACCTTTTTTTCATGCCAAATAAAGTCTCTTTCCAATATTGAATTTATGGGATGAAGAAAGAATACTCAAATGAAAAAAAAACAAGATCGTTTTTTTACTTATTTGATCGGATCAAAAAGAAACTTTGGGATTGCTGAATCACATATGAGATAAATCATAAATATAGAAAGCAACGGAACCATCATAGTATTTTTGAACCTCCGAAAAGAAGGGTGGTAAATGGATCACTTAACGATTCGATTTTGGTCTGTTGGATCCTATTTCGTTTTTTTACGTTCGTAAAAAGTCCATTGTGGAGCCGTATGCAATGCACAAAAAAAAAAAATGCCTGTACGGTTTTTCAATTATATATCTTTTATTCTTGTTATTCTTTATCTTTTTCCCTAGTCCAATCAATCGTACGAGATCGCGGAAACATTCATTATGTTATATCATCAGGGTAATGATCCATCAACCTGCGAGTTCTTTTTATGAGGCACAAACAGGAGAATTTGTCCTCGAAGCGGAAGAACTTCTGAAACTCCGCGAAACCCTCACAAGGGTTTATGTACAAAGAACGGGTAACCCCTTATGGGTTGTATCCGAAGACATGGAAAGGGACGTTTTTATGTCAGCAACAGAAGCCCAAGCTCATGGAATTGTTGATCTGGTAGCGATCGAAAATGCTGGGGATTTCACGTAAATCCGCGATTCCATTTCGAACCATAATTTGCATGAATCTAAATTGAATCTTTTAAATCTAAATTGAATCTTTTATCCGCTAGTAAAAAAAAAAGAAAATAGAAAGAATTCATAATTATCTGGTTAGGATTGATCTAAACCAGCCCATTTTCTATACGATTAAGTATGCCAACTATTAAACAACTTATTAGAAACACAAGACAGCCAATAAAAAATGTAACAAAATCCCCCGCTCTTCGGGGATGTCCTCAGCGTCGAGGAACATGTACTCGGGTGTATGTGCGACCCGTTCAGATCATGAGCCGGAACAAAATAAAAAGTACAAATTTTTCCAGTATCAATGACCAGTACCAATGAATAGGATAGGATGGAAGAATTCCAATCGATATAGAAAAAAACCTCCATTGCGTATCAAATTTATGGTTTCTATTGGTGCAAATCCAATCACCTCAGTTGGAGATGAAAAGCAATTCCCCAGTGGTAGCAAATGGTTATCCATTAAGCGGGGGAAATCATATTTAAGAAGCAAAAAAATTATGTTCCTACTCTTGCAAGAACGGACTATACAGGGTCAGCTACCTGGCCAACCTTTGTAATTAAATACCGTTACTGTATGGGTAGATCTCGTTGTGAAAAGACCTAGTACTGGACAATTCATGGGTAGAGTCAAAAAATGTGAACTGTACAAGTTACTAATAACATTGATTAATGTAATGGTGGAAAGGGCTCCGGTGTATAGAGAGGACCTCACCGTTTAAGAAGTAGCCATAGAAACGATGGAACCCACTATTTTATTTATCCATTTACCTTTACGTTTTATTGATACTTTATACTAGACTCAACTTTAGTTACAATTGACTATTTTTTTTGTTGATACCTAGTATCAATACAATTTCTTATTTCGAGGTTAAATGCCTGGAAAAATGGTGGTTGGGAAGGTCATAGTAGCAAAAGCCATTGGAATTTTTTTTATACATTGGAAGAATCCGTTTTGTTATTAATAGACCAGGAAAGGGAAAAAGAATGACTGAAAGAAAATAAATAAATTAGTTATTCATCAAAGTTTCATTTTATTCAATGACCAGAATTAGACGAGGGTATATAGCTCGGAGACGTAGAATAAAAATTCGTTTATTTGCATCAACCTTTCGAGGGACTCATTCACGACTTACTCGAAATACTATTCAACAGAAAATAAGAGCCTTGAGTTCTGCTCATCGGGATAGGGGCAGGCAAAAGAGAAATTTTCGTCGTTTGTGGATTACTCGAATAAATGCAGCAATTCGTGATATTTTGGTATCCTATAGTTATAGCAGATACATACATGATCTGTATAAGAGGCAGTTGCTTCTTAATCGTAAAATACTTGCACAAATAGCCGTATCAAATAAAAATTGTCTTTACATGATTTCCAATCAGATCCTTAAATAAGGAGATTAGAAGGAATCCACTGTAATGATTTAAACGGGGCCCCGGAGAATGAGCTCCGGGAAGGTCGAGTCGAGTAGAAATATTAATATAAAATAAATAAGAGAAATCAAGAAAAAAAAATAGAGTAATGTAATTGTAATTTAATTATAGTATGGAATATAGTATCATAAGTATCATAGTAGTATGTAATATAGTATCATAGTAAAAAAAGTAACAAAAAAAAATGAATCAACACATTAAAAAAAGAAGCAATTTTTGCTTATGATGTGACAATCCAATCGGGGATTTTCAAATTTTTCGAACAAAAAAAATCGGAGTTGGGGTTCATATTGAAATTTTGATAAAATTGCAATTGAGGAATAGCCTATTTATCCATTTACTATTTATTCCTAATTCGAGGACCCGTGGTTCTAGGAGTCGATTCAGTTCTCTCAAATTGTTTCTCGTTATTAAGAAAGGGTAACAAAGATAAAATACGAGCTTGCTTTATAGCAATAGTAATTAATCGTTGTTGTTTCAAAGTCAATCTATTCACTCGTCTAGATAATATTTTTCCTTGTTCACTAATAAATCGACTAATTAAACTCATGTTTCTATAATCAATTCGATCCCCCGATCCAATTGGGGGCAAACGCCTACGAAAAGATCGCTTGGATTTAAGAAAAAGTCGCTTGGATTTATCCATGGTTTATTCCTTATTAAATCTGATTTCTTAATTCGAATTTCATTTGTGATCCTACCGAAATAGGATGAAATAGGATTGGTTTTTTATTAAATTTTTGATATTTTGATATTATTTTTTTTCTACTTTGATATACTTTATATATATATTTATATTTTATTTTATATATTTATATTTTTATATATTTATATATAAATATTTTATATTTATATATAATATATAATATAATATATAATATTATTATATAATTAATAATTATAATTATATAAATATAATATTATTATTATTTTAATTTTATTTATATTTTATATAATATTAAAATTATATTAATATTATGTTATGTAATTTATTGCTGTTCCTTGGAGGGGTTACAAGCGCGTTACATTTTCTTTATTTCTTTATCTCCCCATGAATCGTATGCTTGTAACAATAGGGGCAAAATTTTCTCAATTCCAATCGACTAGGCGTATTGTGTCGATTCTTTTGAGTAATATATCTGGAAATGCCCCGCGATTCCTTATTAATATCGTTTCGGACACAACTGTTACATTCCAAAATAACCTTTACTCTGACATTTTTACTCTTGGCCATAAACCCCCCTTTTTTTTATTCACTCAACTCTTCTATTTTTGAAACGAAAAATAAAAAAAGAAGTTGCTGACTCGAAACCCAATTCTTAAATACTTCATTTCAATCAAATCAATAGAGAATAAATATAATATATATAAATAATACGATGATTTCTAACTATCTATCAATTAGTTATAGTATTTAATTTCAGTATCTTGTATGCGTTTGTTGTCCGCGACCTTTATTATTTACTTTACATTTCTGTTCTCCCTCTATTAATTCAGCGTGAACCCGAGTTTCGTTGCGGATGAATCTTCTTTGATTATTTATCTTTCCTTCTTTTTTATCCTAAAAAACTGACAGAAAGCACAAAACAAAAAGGGTTAGTCACAGATAATTTATTCTATCTATAATCTTCTTCATCCCCAACTAGAATGAAAAAAAGGGGAATGTTAACGCATCTGGGAATAAACGATTAATCTCTATCAATAGGCCTGCTAAAGACCCGAACCATAGAGTGCTTAACACAGGTGCCACGGAAAGATACGTTTTTATATCTCGCATTGAAAATCCTCCTTTTTTATTGTAATACATATATGATCAGATAAACATGTCGTTAAGGATCACTTGTATTTGTACGCGGAATCCCTAACTCAAATGAATATAAATATATATAATATAACAAACAATCCCCTGGTTGACTCTATTTTACTTTCTTTACAACAGAAAAAAGTGTCCACTTACTTTCTTTTCTGAACATTCCCGATTTATATTATATATATTTATATTTGATTGATATATTTGATTCTTTTTCTTTTATTATATGTTATTATATGTTATATTGTTATATGAGAGGAAAAAAAAATTGAAAAGAGAAATTGTATATCAATGAGGGAAATCCAGATGTGGAAAACAAGATGGGGAGTCTCTACAATGACACTATAGGCCAATTGAAAGGGATGTAGCGCAGCTTGGTAGCGCGTTTGTTTTGGGTACAAAATGTCACGGGTTCAAATCCTGTCATCCCTATCTATTACTTCTCCCATCCATTGCAGTAATGAAGGATCTGTTGAGATCAATAAAAATTAGACATATATAATGCTTTATGATACTATATGCATCCAAAGTAGGGGTTACAAATCAAATTCTTTTATTTACATATAGCCCTTTATATATATTGATATTGGGATAAGAAAATATTGATATTGGGATAAGAAAGAAAGCGCTCTTAGTTCAGTTCGGTAGAACGCGGGTCTCCAAAACCCGATGTCGTAGGTTCAAATCCTACAGAGCGTGCTTCTGTTCTTCTTGGGTCGAATTACAAGTAAATAACTTTACTAATTAGAGCAGCAACCCGAATTTGACCTCCTCCTTTCTTTAATCCGCAGGAGGTCAATAAAACAAAGAGATCTTATTTAAAAAGAGACGAGCTCTTACTTAATCAAAGGTCCAACTGATCGCCCCGTCTGTATTGCAAATACGCAGTTACGAATAACCCAGCCAAAGTAATAGGAATTAGGCCTAACACGATTCCAAATAGTAAAACTTCAATCATTTTTTTTGAAAAGGTAGGTAAAAAAAAAAGGGGGGGTAATATCGATCTCTAAATAGTAATCCAAATCGCCCACGAATCTCAATAACCAAGAATTACAATTTATATGGGAAGGAACTCTGGACTACCTGGATATCTCATAAAAACATTTTTATGAAGTCTTCATTCAATCAATTTCAAAATTTCAAATAAGTCGTATCTTGCTCAGACCAATAAATAGAGCTGAAGTTATAGTTAAAGCCGCCAGTAGAAAACCGAAATAACTAGTTATAGTAGGCATGAAGGAACTAAATGGGATACGTTCTATTTATACATATGTTTATTTATGAAACACTTACCTAAGGTTTTTATCTTGAAAAAAAAAATAAAATAGCAAGATAATATAATAAAAAGACCAATTGACAAAATGAGTCCCAATTGAATTGAAAGCTTTTGATTGAATTTCTCATTCATTTCATTATAGACAGTACAAAAAATAGTGACAGAAGTCCAAAAAATATTGTTTTATCCTCTTTGACATCTATTGATCCCACGATTCTGACTCAACCGATTCCTGGGGCAACTCTTGAATAAAGTATCTTGAATAAAGGAATGTCAAAATAAAATATATTTGGATCATGTCTTTTCTTTTTCAATTTTATTGATTCCATTTTGTTTTGCATTTTTTTTTTGTTTGGAACAAGAGCCTTATAACACCTTATTATTACTTTATTTATATATAGTTTATTTATATATATTTTAACCCGTTCAATTTTAGTTATTTTTTTAGGAGTAATGTAATACTACTAATAATTAGTATGCTCCTCAATTGACATACATAATATATTGAATG